TTAAGGTTGAAGACAAAACAACCCCATATTTCTTTCTTATTTGTATTGTTTATTATTTTATTGTTTATTTTATCGTTGGATCCATAATTAAAATTAAATTAATCCTATGGATTCTTGGTATTATTGGGGATTATTGGTGGATCATTTTATATTGCGTAGCTTCAGACCATAGATTAAGCCAGGGAAGGGCTACTTCTACCCCTCCTGTATATTGTCTTTTTCGTTCCATGTTGCAATACAAATGTATTATTTAATTATATGAGATTGTATGAAAATGAATTCTTTAGTTATAGGAATAAAAAAAGAACGATTTATCCTTGATAATTTGTCCATGACGTGAAAGAACCCTGTCTTTATAGTTATAATTGAGGATAAAGACTATATACATAATAAAAAAATGATTATTCATCGAATGACTATTCATCTATTGTATTCTCGTCAAATAGGGGGTGATAAGACTCTATGGAAAAATGGTGGTTCAATTCGATGTTGTTTAACAAAAAGTTAGAACATAGATGTGGGCTAAGTAAATCAATGGATAATTCTGATGTTATTGGAAATACCAGTGGAAGTGAAGAACCCATTATAAATGATAAGGGGAAAAACACTCCTAGTTGGAGTAATAGTGACAATTATGCTTTCAGTAATGTTGATTATTTATTTGATATCGGGAATATTTGGAGTTTGGTCTCTGATGACACCTTTTTAGTTAGAGATAGTAATGGTGACAATTATTCTGTCTATTTTGATATTGAAAATCAGATTTTTGAGATTGACAATGATAGTTCTTTTATGTTTATGAGTGAACTAGAAAGTTTTTTTTCTAGTTATTTGAATAGTGGGTCCAAGAACTACTATTATCATTACATGTATGATACTCAATCTAGTTGGAATAATCACATTAATAGTTGCATTAATAGTTATATTCATTTTGAAGTTAGTATTAATAGTGATATTTCAGGTTATACCGATTATTACAGTAACAGTTATAATTATAATTATAGTTTCATTTATACTGAAAGTAGTGAAAGTGGGAATTCGAGTATAAAAACTAGTAATAATGACAGCGATCTCAATATAAGAGAAGAGTCTAATGATTTCGATATGAATCAAAGATACAAACATTTATGGGTTCAATGCGAAAATTGTTATGGATTAAATTATAAAAAATTTTTTAAGTCAAAAATGAATATTTGTGAACAGTGTGGATATCATTTGAAAATGAGTAGTTCAGATAGAATCGAACTTTTGATTGATTCGGGCACTTGGGATCCTATGGATGAAGAGATGGTCTCTATGGACCCTATTGAATTTCATTCAGAGGAAGAACCTTATAAAGATCGTATTGATTCTTATCAAAGAAAAACAGGTTTAACTGAAGCTGTTCAAACAGGCATAGGTCAACTAAATGGTATTCTAATAGCAGTTGGGGTTATGGATTTTCAGTTTATGGGAGGTAGTATGGGATCCGTAGTCGGCGAGAAAATCACCCGTTTGATCGAGTATGCTACTAATCGATCTTTACCTGTCATTATTGTGTGTGCTTCTGGGGGAGCACGCATGCAAGAAGGAAGTTTGAGCTTGATGCAAATGGCTAAAATATCTTCTGCTTTATATGATTATCAATCAAATAAAAAGTTATTCTATATATCAATCCTTACATCTCCTACAACTGGTGGAGTAACAGCCAGTTTTGGTATGTTGGGAGATGTCATTATTGCTGAACCAAATGCCTACATTGCATTTGCGGGTAAAAGAGTAATTGAACAAACATTGAATAAAACAGTACCCGATGGTTCACAAGCGGCTGAGTATTCATTCCATAAGGGCTTATTCGACCCAATCGTACCACGTAATCCTTTAAGGGGTGTTCTGAGTGAGTTATTTCAGCTCCACGGTTTCTTTCCTCTGAATAAAAATTCAATATATTAAAGTATAGCACTTGATTCAATTCAATTATTTGTAGCGAACGAGTATTTAGTTCATCGTAAAAAAAAAAAAAAAAAAAATAGAAAGAGAAAGAATAAAATAAGGATGGAAGAAGWAAGTTCCACTTGTAGTAAGAGCCGAAAAAGAACCCTCTATGATATATTATAGAAAGGAGTGAAAGAACCSTCAMTTTTWTTTTTTATTATAGAATTGAGTTATCGTTTGCTTTGTTGGATTCGATTAGTGAAAGTCACGAACTMAYGAKTATTTAGTTCATCGTAAAAAAAAAAAAAAAAAAAATAGAAAGAGAAAGAATAAAATAAGGATGGAAGAAGAAGAATAGGAAAGTTTTTTATATTAAAGTGAATTATCATACATATTTATGTAGAACGATGAATTAGGTACACTTAATTCAGGTCTATATTCCTTGCACTTATTAACTACTTAATATTATTTATATTAGATATACTTATCAGAAGATATCTTTAAAATACAAATATTAAATTGGGGCACCCATTCTATGACAGATCTACCCTCTATTTTTGTACCTTTAGTGGGCCTAGTATTTCCGGCAATTGCAATGGCTTCTTTATCTCTTCATGTCCAAGAAAATAAGATTGTCTAGATTCGATGAGAGCAAATCTCATCAATTTATTTCAACACTGGATCATAATACAAATATTTATTTAGTCTAATATGGTACGATATGTGGCTCTTTCCGAACACAAATGAGAGACTCATATGCATACGGATACACGATATCTACATAAATGCAGATTCCATATGGGTATAGCTGGTTAAAAATGGATCAGCGAATAGTTTTAAATAGAAAGTCAATTTATCTAACTAATTACTCCTAATAGTTCCCGTCAAAATAGTGCTAGTTGATGAGAGTTACTTGGGGGTCAAGAAAAGTAAAGTCAAATTCATTTGGGTTATTCTCTCAATTCCAATCGAATACAACCTTAGTATAGTAAGTATAGTATGAACTGGCGATCAGAGCATATCTGGATAGAACTTATAACGGGGTCTCGAAAAACAAGTAATTTTTTTTTGGCCTGTAGCCTTTTTTTAGGTTCATTAGGGTTCTTAGTGGTTGGAACTTCCAGTTATCTCGGTAGGAATCTTATATCCGTATTTCCATCTCAGCAAATATTTTTTTTTCCGCAAGGGATCATAATGTCTTTTTATGGGATCGCGGGTCTATTTATTAGCTCCTATTTGTGGTGTACAATTGCGTGGAATGTAGGTAGTGGTTATGACCGATTTGATAGAAAAGAAGGAATTGTTTGTATTTTTCGTTGGGGATTTCCTGGAATAAATCGTCGCATTTTCCTTCGTTTCCTTATGAGAGATATACAATCCATCAGAATGGAGGTTAAAGAGGGTCTTTATCCTCGTCGTGTCCTTTATATGGAAATAAGAGGCCAAGGGGCGGTTCCCTTGACTGGCACTGATGAGAATCTTACTCCACGAGAAATTGAACAAAAAGCTGCCGAATTAGCATATTTCTTGCGTGTACCAATCGAAGTATTTTGAAATGAAGAATTAATGTTTTCTCAGTATGAGGTAGGGAACTTGCTAATTCCCTATTTTAATACAATTGAAGTTTCTTCAAAAGACTTATTTGATCAAAACATATTAGATTTTATTTCTCCCTTCTGTTAGCGGGTAAACCCACATGGAATAAAACAAAAGTGGGAGATTTTATATGGAACAACTAAACTCTAATAAAAATCCATTTTTTCTATACCAAAACCCTTTTTTTTATGCGCAGGGAGCCCCCAATTTATAATTTATACTAATAAAAATAATAAAGTCTAATTAAGTATGCATTCATCAAACATATTCGAACATTTATTTCGTAATACAGAATTCATCTTTTTAGACCCAATATTTCGAATTTATAGGTTACATTATTCCTGGACTGTGGTTAGGCGGTGAAACATTTCGAAATAATTAATTGATCCGAGAAGGCATTTTTTTGTTTCGAAATCCAAATCATATTCGTTACTTCTAGTGGATTTTCGAGTATTCATCGACAGGACCAAAATAACAAATGGAGATGAAATTAGTTGGAATTTACCCAATAGAGATATCTCAATATTTTCTAAATACAAGGACTAAATTTTTACACAAAAATGGGAATAGATTCATTGGTTCGATACGATACCTTAGTTATAGAATTTGTGTTCAGATAAATATCTGATAAAATCCACGAATGCAGCAGATTCATTAACAATTTACAGATAAAAAATGAAAAAAAAAAAAAAAAAATCATTGACTTCCCTCCCATATCTTGTATCCATAGTATTTTTGCCCTGGTGGGTCTCTCTTTCATTTAATAAAAGTCTGGAACCTTGGGTTATTAATTGGTGGAATACCCGGCAATCTGAAACTTTCTTGAATGATATTCAAGAGAAAAGGATTCTAGAAAAATTTATAGAATTAGAAGAACTATTCCTCTTGGACGAAATGATAAAGGAATACCCTGAAACACAGATACAAAAGCTTCGTATAGGAATACACAAGGAAACGGTACAATTAGTCAAAACACACGATGAGTATAATCTCCATATCATTTTTAATTTATCGACAAATATAATCTGTTTCGCTATTCTAAGTGGTTATTGTATTCTGGGTAATGAAGAACTTGTTATTCTTAATTCTTGGGTTCAGGAATTCCTGTATAACTTGAGTGACACAATAAAAGCTTTTTCAATTCTTTTAGTTACTGATTTATGGATCGGATTTCATTCAACCCATGGTTGGGAACTTATGATTGGTTCGGTCTACAACGATTTTGGATTGGCTCATAACGATAAAATTATATCCGGTCTTGTTTCCACTTTTCCAGTTATTCTAGATACAATTGTGAAATATTGGATCTTTTATTATTTAAATCGTGTATCTCCTTCGCTTGTAGTCATTTATCATTCAATCAACGAATAAAGAACTCATTTGATCTCTTGATATCAATCAAATAAGAATGTTTCTTCGTGTTTAAAGAATAAATAAAGTATTTTCAATCTTACTTAATTCTTTATTTATACTTATACCTGTTCAAGGTA